TTCATTCCCGAGGAAGTGCATATTTTACCTGAATCTTCTTCGATAATGGTACGGAACAATAGTCTGATTGGAGTAGATACACGAATCGCTTTAAATACAAGAAGCCAAGTGGGCGGATTAGTCCGAGTGGAGAGAAAAAAAAAAAGGATTGAACTGAAAATCTTTTCTGGAGATATCCATTTTCCTGGAGAGACAGATAAGATATCCCGACACAGTGGCATCTTGATACCCCCAGGAACAGGAAAAACAAATTCTAAGGAATCCAAAAAATTGAAAAATTGGATCTATGTCCAACGGATCACACCTACTAAGAAAAAGTATTTTGTTTTAGTTCGACCCGTAGTGACATATGAAATATCGGACGGTATAAATTTAGCAACACTCTTCCCCCCGGATCTGTTACAAGAAAGGGATAATATACAACTTCGAGTTGTCAATTATATTGTTTACAGAAATGGCAAACCAATTAGGGGAATTTCTGATACAAGTATTCAATTAGTTCGGACTTGTTTAATTTTGAATTGGGACCAAGACAAAAAAAGTTCTTCTATCGAAGAGGCTCATACTTCCTTTGTTGAAGTAAGTACAAATGGTCTGATTCGAGATTTCCTAAGAATTGACTTAGTGAAATTCCCTATTTCGTATCTCAGAAAAAGGAATGATCCCTCAGGCTCAGGATTGATCTCAGATTCAGATAATGTGTCAGATTACACCAATAGCAATCCCTTTTATTCCAAGACAAAAATTCAACAATCACTTAGCCAAAATCAAGGAACTATTCGCACGTTGTTAAATAAAAATAAGGAATGCCCATCTTTGATAATTTTGTCATCATCTAATTGTTTCCGAATGGGTCCATTCAACGCTGGAAAATATCACAATGTGATAAAAGAATCAATTAAAACAGATCCTATAATTCAAATTAGGAATTTGATTGGCCCTTTAGGAACAGTCCTTCAATTTTTGAATTTTTATTCATTTTACTATTTAATAACTCATAATCCTATTTTGGTAACTAAATATTTGCAACTTGAAAATTTAAAACAGACTTTTCAAGTAATTAACTATTATTTAATGGATGAAAATGGGAGAATTTTGAATCCCGATTCATGCAGTAACATCGTTTTGAATTCATTCAATTTGAATTGGTATTTTTGCCATCATAATTATTTTGAAGAAAGATCTACAATAATTAGTCTTGGACAGTTTATTTGTGAAAATGTATGTATAGCCAAAAACGGACCCCATCTCAAATCGGGTCAAGTTTTGATTGTTCAAATTGACTCTGTAGTAATAAGATCCGCCAAGCCTTATTTGGCCACTCCAGGAGCAACTGTTCATGGTCATTATGGAGAAATCCTTTACGAAGGAGATACATTAGTTACATTTATATATGAAAAATCGAGATCCGGTGATATAACGCAGGGTCTTCCAAAAGTGGAACAAGTGTTAGAAGTGCGTTCAATTGATTCAATATCGATGAACCTAAAAAAAAGAATTGAGGGTTGGAACGAGCATATAAAAAAAATTCTTGGAATTCCTTGGGGATTCTTGATTGGGGCTGAGCTAACTATAGTGCAAAGTCGTATATCTTTGGTTAATAAGATCCAAAAGGTTTATCGATCCCAGGGGGTGCAAATCCATAATAGGCACATAGAAATTATTGTACGCCAAATAACATCAAAGGTGTTGGTTTCAGAGGATGGAATGTCTAATGTTTTTTTACCTGGAGAATTAATTGGATTGTTGCGAGCGGCGCGAACGGGGCGCGCTTTGGAAGAATCGATCTGTTACCGCGCCATCCTATTGGGAATAACAAGGGCATCTTTGAATACTCAAAGTTTCATATCTGAAGCGAGTTTTCAAGAAACTGCTCGAGTTTTAGCCAAAGCTGCTCTTCGGGTCCGTATCGATTGGTTGAAAGGCCTAAAAGAGAACGTTGTTATAGGGGGGATGATACCCGTTGGTACCGGATTCAAAGGATTAGTGCATCGTTCAAGGCAACATAAGAACATTCCTTTGAAAACCAAAAAGAAGAATTTTTTCGAGGGGGAAATCAGAGATATTTTGTTCCACAACAGAGAATTATTTGATTCTTCTATTTCAAAGAAGTTTCATGATACATCAGAACAATCATTTAGAGGATTTAATGATTCCTAAAAGTGGATTCATACTTTTTTAATTTTAATTAAAAAAAAACTCTTTATTTATGGTCATTTTATGTGGTAATCGAAATAAAGATAATAACGAATAGAGGGTAGGGGTTTGGATCGTGTATCGACATCGACACGGCCAATCTCCGGTAGAAGAAAATGTTCCATCGGAACAATTATTTAGTTCAGGGCAACCTCGTCGCTTTTTTTTTCAAAAAAAAGCGGAAGTGGGGGGGAGAAATGACAAGAAGATATTGGAATATCAATTTGGAAGAGATGATGGAAGCGGGAGTTCATTTTGGTCATGGTACTAGGAAATGGAATCCTAGGATGGCACCTTATATTTC